ATAGTAAAGAAATCTAAATAACCTTTAGATTCATCTAAGATTTCCATTCCCACTAAAAAAAAATATAGAATAGAAAAATATGGGACAAAAAATAAATCCACTCGGTTTCAGACTTGGTACAACTCAAAAACACCATTCCTTTTGGTTCGCACAACCAAAAAATTATTCTGAAGGTTTACAGGAAGATAAAAAAATAAGGAATTGTATCAAGAACTATATACAAAAGAATAGGAAAAAGGGCTCGAATAGAAAAATAGAATCAGACTCAAGTTCCGAAGTAATTACACATAATAGAAAAACGGACTCAGGTTCAAGTTCTGAAGTAATTACACGTATAGAAATTCAAAAAGAAATCGATACGATCCACGTCATAATCCATATTGGATTCCCAAATTTATTAAAGAAAAAAGGAGCAATCGAAGAATTAGAGAAAGATATACAAAAGGAAATTCACTCTGTAAACCAAAGACTTAATATTTCTATCGAAAAAGTTAAAGAGCCTTATAGAGAACCTAACATTCTTGCAGAATATATAGCTTTCCAATTAAAAAATAGAGTTTCATTTCGAAAGGCAATGAAAAAAGCCATTGAATTAACTAAAAAAGCAGATATAAGAGGAGTCAAAGTAAAAATTGCGGGTCGTCTCGGAGGAAAAGAAATTGCACGTGCCGAATGCATCAAAAAGGGTAGACTCCCCCTCCAGACAATTCGCGCTAAAATTGATTATTGCTGCTATCCAATTCGAACTATCTATGGAGTATTGGGTGTCAAAATTTGGATATTCGTAGACGAAGAATAACTAATCTTGTCTTCGCATTCTGTCCAGTGATAGAATAAAAAATGACAAGAGACTTTTTTTCCTGAAATCCTTGAAAAAAAAAATAAGAAATTCTACCTCTTTCTTTCTATAAGATTTAATGAAAATTGATAAATCATTTAATATAATTGCTATGCTTAGTGTGTGACTCGTTATTTTTTTTTTTCTTTTTTAAAGAAAAAAACTTTAGTAATTATAGAAAATTAACTAATAACCAACCTATTGCTTCGTATTGTCGAGATCCTAACTAAGAAACAGTCACTATATGAATAAATATCTCTATCATAAATGAGTGGATCTATCATATAGTTGTAGCAACTGCTTTTTCTATAAAAGAGAAATGAGATTCTAGGTTGTGAAGGAAAACTAAAGGGATGTGGATAAAGGGAGGGATGATAGAAAGAAGGAAGAGGAATTAAGTAAGATATAGAATTCCAATATGTATGGTCTATGAATTGCATCATAAAACGCAATGTGATAAAGCATCAATCTAATAAAAATAATAGAGAATTATAAATCGTAACTTGAAACAAGAACTAGAAATTTAAAGCAATAATAAAGAGCCATCCTGGTTAATAAAACTGAGAAAATTAACTCGGAAAGAAATTTTTTGGAAGCTCCATTGTGGAATTCAGACCTAACCATTCAAGGAGAGGCAGTGGGAACGACAGAACCTATGATTCCATAGGATTTTATTGAAAAGAATCCTAATACTTCATTGGGTGGGATGGCGGAACAAACCAAAAAAATTGTCTTATTTGGTAAGATTAAAAATTAACAAATAAGACAGGAAAGAGTAAATATTCGCCCGCGAAATCCTTTTTGAATTAGAATACTTTACCATTATTCAATAAGAGTAAAAATAAAGATATTTTTTTTAAGGATTACATCATCTATAAAATATAGAATTTATATAATATAGACACACACATCTAGATATATTCTAGATCTTCTTTCTTGACTATAGATTTTTAGATTTTAACAAATTGAATAATAAATATAAAAAAACCTAAATTTTTTCTATTATTTATGTATTAATGTGTATCTATCCCTAATATTTTTGAATATTATATTATGGAATTAGAGAAATTTGCACGCTTTCTCATTTCATTCGCGAGGAGCTGGATGAGAAGAAACTCTCATGTCCAGTTTTGCAGTAGAGATGGAACTAAGAAAGAACCATCGACTATAACCCCAAAAGAACCAGATTTCGCAAACAACATAGAGGAAGAATGAAAGGAAAATCCTACCGAGGCAATCGCATTTGTTTTGGTAGATATGCTCTTCAAGCACTTGAACCTGCTTGGATCACGGCGAGACAGATAGAAGCAGGACGAAGAGCAATAACACGATATGCACGTCGTGGTGGAAAAATATGGGTACGTATATTTCCCGACAAACCGGTTACACTAAGACCGACGGAAACACGTATGGGCTCAGGAAAGGGGTCCCCCGAATATTGGGTAGCCGTTGTTAAACCAGGTCGTATACTTTATGAAATGGGGGGAGTATCCGAAACTGTAGCTAGAGCAGCTATCTCCATAGCTGCCAGTAAAATGCCCATACGAAGTCAATTTATTCGATTAGAAATATAGAACCCCCTAAAACTAAAAGGAGTATTGAAGATAAAAAAAACGCCCTATTTTTCTTTCTTAAAAGACAATATTTCTTTCATCCTTTTGCATTGAAATAACAAATGGAAATCAAAATAATATGATTCAACCTCAGACCCTTTTAAATGTAGCAGATAATAGTGGAGCTCGAAAATTGATGTGTATTCGAGTCATAGGAGCTGCAGGTAATCAGCGATATGCTCGTATTGGTGATGTTATTGTTGCTGTAATCAAAGACGCATTGCCCCAAATGCCCCTAGAAAGATCCGAAGTAATTCGAGCTGTAATTGTACGTACATGTAAAGAGTTCAAATGTGAAGACGGTATAATAATCCGCTATGATGACAATGCAGCGGTTATAATTGATCAAAAAGGAAATCCAAAAGGAACTCGAGTTTTTGGCGCGATTGCTGAGGAATTGAGAGAATTGAATTTCACCAAAATAGTTTCATTAGCTCCTGAAGTATTATAAATACTAGTAGGTTAAATTTAGATCAAAGAATAAATTTAGTAGTTAGTAGATTGTGTTTTACGTATATGTTTTAAAATCTAAAATCAAAAGCAAAAAAAAGAAAACATGCTGATTATAGAAAAGTTTGGAGGAACCTAGAATTAGAGTCTTATGGGCAAGGACACTATTGCTGATTTACTAACCTCTATAAGAAACGCGGACATGAATAAAAAAGGAACAGTTCGAGTAGTATCTACAAATATTACCGAAAACATTGTTAAAATACTTCTACGAGAGGGTTTTATTGAAAGTGTTCGGAAACATCAGGAACGTAACAGATATTTCTTGGTTTCAACTTTGCGACATCAAAAGAGAAAGACTAGAAAAGGAATATATAGAACAAGAACCTTTTTAAAGCGTATCAGCCGACCCGGCTTACGAATTTATACCAACTATCAAGGAATTCCTAAAGTTTTGGGTGGAATGGGAATTGCTATTCTTTCTACTTCTCGAGGGATAATGACAGATCGAGAGGCTCGACTAAACAGAATTGGGGGAGAAGTCTTATGTTATATATGGTAATCGCTCTGACTATAGTGCCCAAATTCTATCTCTACCTTCCTATTTTGAAAATAAAAATCGAAAAATAGGAGAAAAAAATATGACAGAAAAAAAAAATAGGAGAGAAAAAAAAAACCCGAGAGAAGCAAAAGTAACTTTCGAAGGTTTAGTTACGGAAGCCCTACCCAATGGAATGTTCCGCGTTCGGCTAGAGAATGACACCATCATCCTGGGCTATATTTCAGGAAAGATCCGTTCTAGTTCTATACGAATACTGATGGGGGATAGGGTCAAAATTGAAGTAAGTCGTTATGATTCAAGCAAGGGACGTATAATTTATAGACTTCCCCATAAAGATTCGAAGCGTATCGAAGACTCGAAAGATATCGAAGATTTGAAAGATAGCGAAGATTCAAAGGATTAGGGTTTTCTTTTTTCTAGGGTAATAAATGAGAAGTTCAAAAATGCAAGCGAAGAGACTTATTTTTTCCAAAATATTAGATTCATAGTTTAAGAAAGGATACGGAAATATGAAAATAAGAGCTTCCGTTCGTAAAATTTGTACAAAATGTCGACTGATTCGTAGGCGTGGACGAATTAGAGTCATTTGCTCTAATCCGAAGCATAAACAAAGACAGGGGTAGGGGTAATCTTTCGAAAAAGAACTTTACTTTCTAAAAATAAAAAAGTACCCGCGGAAATGCTCCAATTCTAAATAAAAGAATTTTCAATAATTAAAGTAAAGGGTATATTTTACCCTGAAACGGATATCTTTGTATCTTTTTTTCTTTTTGTTATTTCTAACTCATATTTATGAGATAATAAAATATGGCAAAAGCTATACCCAAAATTGGTTCACGTAAGAAAATGCGTATTGGTTTACGTAGGAATGCACGTTTTAGTCTACGGAAAAGTGCACGTAGAATAACAAAAGGGATTATTCATGTTCAAGCTAGTTTCAACAATACCATTATAACTGTTACAGACCCGCAAGGTCGGGTGGTTTTCTGGTCCTCCGCAGGTACTTGTGGATTCAAAAGCTCAAGAAAAGCATCGCCCTATGCTGGTCAAAGAACAGCAGTAGATGCTATTCGTACAGTAGGTTTGCAACGAGCAGAAGTTATGGTAAAGGGCGCTGGTAGTGGAAGAGATGCTGCATTACGAGCCATTGCTAAAAGCGGTGTGCGATTAAGTTGTATACGCGATGTAACACCTATGCCGCATAATGGATGTCGACCGCCTAAAAAAAGACGTCTGTAAAAGAATTAATCCGTTTTCAAGAGAAATAAACGATTCAATGATCAAATAATAATACTAGTCTATTATGGTTCGAGAGGAGGTAGCAGGATCCACTCAAACACTACAGTGGAAGTGTGTTGAATCAAGAGTAGATAGTAAGCGTCTTTATTATGGTCGTTTCATTCTATCCCCGCTTAAAAAAGGTCAAGCGGACACCGTCGGTATTGCCTTGCGAAGAGCTTTACTTGGAGAAATAGAAGGAACATGTATCACACGCGCAAAATTTGGGAGCGTGCCACACGAATATTCTACAATAGCAGGTATTGAAGAATCCGTACAAGAAATTTTACTAAATTTGAAAGAAATTGTATTGAGAAGTAATCTCTATGGAGTTAGAGACGCATCAATTTGCGTCAAAGGTCCTAGATACATAACTGCTCAAGATATAATCTTACCACCTTCCGTAGAAATCGTTGATAAGGCACAACCTATAGCTAACTTGACAGAGCCCATTGATTTTTGTATTGAGTTACAGATAAAGAGAGATCGTGGATATCAGACAGAACTCAGAAAGAACTATCAAGATGGAAGTTATCCTATAGATGCTGTATCCATGCCTGTTCGAAATGTGAATTATAGTATTTTTTCTTGTGGGAATGGAAATGAAAAACACGAGATACTTTTTTTAGAAATATGGACTAATGGAAGTTTAACCCCTAAAGAAGCGCTTTATGAGGCTTCTCGTAATTTGATTGATTTATTCCTCCCTTTTCTACATGCGGAGAGAGAGGGAACGAGTTTCGAAGAAAATAAAAACAGGTTTACTCCACCCCTTTTTATTTTTCAAAAAAGATTAACTAATCTAAAGAAAAACAAAAAAGGAATTCCATTGAATTGTATTTTTATTGATCAATTAGAATTGCCTTCTAGAACGTATAATTGTCTCAAAAGGGCCAATATACATACACTATTGGACCTTTTGAGTAAGACTGAAGAAGATCTTATGAGAATTGAAAATTTTCGTATGGAAGATAGAAAACAGATATGGGACACTCTAGAGAAGTATCTCCCAATGGATTTACTTAAGAATAAGCTCTCGTTTTAAATCCCTTACAATTTTTTGTTCTTCTTCTTTTTCGAGTTCGAATAAAAAGAAAACAATTTTGCATCTTTGGTACAATCTATCTTTTCGCGAAATGGATCATAATAAAATGGATTTTAGGTATCTAGGGAAGATTCACTTGGAAGTAACTATTTCCTAGATACCTATGCACAGTACTTCACGGTTGAATGAATCAAAAAATACCTAAAAAAGACCTAAAGTTAAAGATTTATCAATGGGTAATGTTGCTCCAATACCTAACCAAAGAGCTACTGCAGTACCGATTAAAAAAACGGTCGTAGCTACTGGGCGACGAAAGGGATTTTGGAATTTATTCACATTCTCTAGAAAGGGTACTGTCAATAAGCCTGTTGGGACAGAAACCATTAAGAGAACGCCCAATAACTTATTGGGTACCGTACGGAGTATTTGAAACACGGGAAAGAAGTACCACTCAGGTAATATTTCCAGAGGAGTTGCAAACGGATCCGCCGGTTCACCAATCATTGATGGCTCGAGAACCGCTAAACCTACATTACATGCAATAGTACCTAGAATTACTACTGGAAAAATATATAAAAGATCGTTGGGCCATGCGGGTTCCCCGTAATAATTATGTCCCATCCCTTTAGCTAATTTAGCTCTTAATACAGGATCATTTAAGTCTGGTTTCTTTGTTATTGGGATAGGTGAACTCTTTAGGATCCATCCCCCAAAGGAACCGGACATGAGAATTTATCATCATCCGGCTCGAGCAAGAATGAAAGAAATAAGACCGCGGAAGATCCATAATAGAATTATGGTATATAATTACTCAATGACTCTAGGCAAGAAAAGCTTTATCATATTCTCTTTTCCGAAGTTGGATCTACAACTACTCATTGAAAAGAATCCTATTCTTATGGGTAAATGCTCAATATCCAAGTGGGCTTACAAATTTGATCATGATCAATTGCTTTCTGGATTGTCTCATGTCTCTTGATTAGTTGGTGTTTATCCCCCCAATATCGCAAGTTTTTTACCTCCAAACAAAATATTTACTTGTTACTAATAAAAAATAAAAAAGTTTAGCCTACATTCTTCCTTAGATCCCTTCTTTTACTCCGATAGTATTGCAGATCACAATCGATGCAAAGAAAATGAATGCATTTCCATACTATAATAAAAAAGGGTAAGTGTAATATTGGATCGTGTCACATGACTTATTCCATTTATACTCTATGGGATCTTACGGAGCCTGTTCATGGATGACATGGTTGGGTATGATCATAGAAAATATTCTCCTCAAGTGAACCAGCCTATCCTTCCTAGGTAGGAGACTTACGTGTTGATTGGATGCGGAGACACCTTTGGTTGTGAATTCTAATGTGGCAGATCCAATTCTTTATCTGCATGGCCAAACCAATAATTCAAGTCACACACTCCCATAATCCGCCTTTTTTTCTTTCGTAAAATTAACTTCAACTATTTGTATTGTATCAAAATACTTCGGAGTTGAAGAGAAGTATCCAAATGACATGTGTTATTTTACAATAACCCATGTTTGTAGCAATGAAATATGATAACCTGCCCGATATGATATATGAGAATTCTAATTATATATGATATGCCTTCCCTATAAAGGACCCGAAATACCTTGCTTACGTATCATTAGAAAGTGCATTAACATAAATACGGCAGTAAGCAGAGGCAGTACAAAGGTATGTAAACTATAAAAACGAGTCAAAGTGGATTGACCCACACTAGCACTTCCACGTAATAACTCCACTAAAGGCGATCCTATTACCGGAATGGCATCAGGTACACCTGTCACAATTTTGACTGCCCAATAACCAATTTGATCCCAAGGCAAAGAATAACCAGTTACACCAAATGATGCAGTCAAAACAGCCAAAACCACACCTGTGACCCAAGTTAATTCGCGGGGTTTTTTAAATCCACCTGTGAGATACACACGAAATACATGCAGGATCATCATTAGAACCATCATACTTGCTGACCATCGATGAACTGATCGGATTAACCAACCAAAGTTGGCCTCGGTCATTATGTATTGAACCGAAGAAAAAGCCTCTGTAACCGTTGGGCGGTAGTAAAAAGTCATAGCAAAACCGGTAGCAACTTGTACTAGAAAACAAGTAAGTGTAATTCCCCCTAAACAATAAAATATGTTGACATGGGGAGGAACATATTTACTAGTTATATCATCTGCAATTGCCTGAATCTCAAGACGTTCCTCAAACCAATCATATACTTTATTGAGATAGGTAACTAACCCAAGCCCCCCTCTAAGAGCCGTATATGAAAATTTTATCTCGTACGGCTCAAGCAGAAACACACAAATTTTCAACGAATATTAAAAAAAAAAGTTCAAAACTTCATCAGCCACTGGATTGGGTCGATTTGCCTTGAAAATATGAAATAAGAAAAATTCGGAATATATTCTTTGTTATGATAATGCCAAAAAATCTCAAGTTGGCTCATCTGTCTTTCTTCCTTTCCCTTATGCCGGTCATTCGAGGCCTCTTGACTTTTCTCTTCCCTATTTTGGATTTTTTTTTTTTTTTGCGCAATCGTAATATAGAAATTATCTTGTTGCGATCCTATGAATCAGTTCAATTAAAACCTTAGATTCATACTAGAGCCACGATGATTGAGTCTCAAGCTAACCAAAAGGCAAGGGTTCTTCGAATAAGAACCACTTGATAATCATTTATGGAATCGATGTAATGACTCGGCAAAATCGAGAGAAAAAAAGTTGTCTTTTGGTCAAACAAAATTGGAAGGAAGAAAATTTGTTTTTTCTTTTTATTTAAGAACTACTTGAATTTTTCAGTCTGGTTGCGAGGTCTTATCTTAATAGTGAGTATGAATCATAGTTCCATTTTTTTTTTGATCCACTCTATCTATTTCGTGTTCCAGATACTAGAATAAATAATATCTGACGAATTAGAATCATCTTGATCTTGATAGAGATAACAGGCCCTTTCTATGTATTATCAATAGGATCAATTCTAACAAGTCACACACTCATATTCCAGAGATACCGAAACAAAAAAATTACGCGGTCGAACTACCATAATGTCTAGAAATGTAGAGCTTAAACTAGAAAGGCTTTTTTGGATGGAAAAACTATGACTTCCTGTTTTTTTAGTTAGTAGAAAGCTAATTGGTTAAAATTCCGTCCAGTAAAACAGAAGAATTATAAATTTCTAAAATGATAGATAGGAATATAGCGAATAAAGCCATTGCGACTCCCATAAAAGGAGTGGTCCCCCAACCTGGAGCTACTTTCCCATATTCTGAATTCAAGGGTTTCAATAAACTACCTGCGCCAGTTCGTTTTGGCCTAGGTTTAGAACTATCTTCAACGGTTTGTGTAGCCATAAATTCTATTTCATCATTGGTGTTGACTTTGTATACTATTTCGTTGTAGTTGTAAATACACGATCTTTTCGTAGATCCATTGTAATCTTGAAATTCTATAAAAATGGAAACAGCAACTTTAGTCGCCATCTCCATATCTGGTTTACTTGTAAGCTTTACTGGGTATGCCTTATATACCGCGTTTGGGCAACCCTCTCAACAATTAAGAGATCCATTCGAAGAACACGGGGACTAATTGAAGTAAGAAGTCTACCAGATGGGTAGACTTCTTACTTCAACGAAATTATTTTATTCTTTTAGTTGGAGTTGGTGGAACCTTAGGTGGTTCTCGGAAAAAGATGGCGAAAAAAATTATCCCTAAAGTAGAAACTAAAAGGAACGTATAAACCAATGCTTCCATAGATTCGATCGTGGTTTATTTACAATTATAACTTCCACACCTATTCATTTGTCATTTGGGAGAATTTCCCATATAAAGAAAGAAAAAGAGTTAAAGAAAGGATGGGATAGATTTCCCATGTCAAATCAAAAAAGAGAGGTCAAAGATACCATAACAATGTGTATCAGACTGCCTGTTTCCTTGTAGTTGGATCTCCCACTTTTTGGAATGTTCCAAATTCCACTTGAGCATCCAAATCTGGATCAATACCAGCAAAAACATCTCGGAACAAGGTTCTAGCGCCATGCCAAATGTGTCCGAAAAAGAAGAGCAAAGCAAAGGTAGCATGACCAAAAGTAAACCAACCCCTTGGACTGCTGCGAAAAACACCATCTGATTTCAAAGTAGCTCGATCTAATTCAAAAATTTCCCCTAATTGAGAACGCCTCGCATATTTTTTTACAGTAGCAGGATCAGAATAACTTACTCCATTAAGTTCGCCACCATAGAACTCCACCGTTACCCCTACTTGTTCCACACTATATTTCGATTCTGCTCTTCTAAAAGGAACGTCCGCTCTCACAATTCCCTCTTCATCTACCAAAACAACCGGAAATGTTTCAAAAAAAGTAGGCATACGGCGTACAAAAAGCTCACGTCCTTCTTTATCTCTAAAAACGGGATGTCCTAACCAGCCAACAGCTATTCCATCCCCATTGTCCATTGAGCCCGCTCTGAATAATCCCCCTTTTGCCGGATTATTACCAATATAATCATAAAAGGCTAATTTTTCGGGAATTTTAGACCAAGCTTCTGATAAACTAAGATTTTCGGCTAAACCATTGCTAACTCTTCGATATATTTCTTGCTGAAAGTATCCCTGATCCCACTGATAACGAGTAGGCCCGAATAATTCGATTGGGGTCGTTGCTGACCCATACCACATAGTTCCAGCAACTACGAAAGCTGCAAAAAAAACAGCAGCGATACTACTGGAAAGTACAGTTTCAATATTGCCCATACGTAATCCTTTGTATAGACGTTGAGGCGGACGGACACTAAGATGGAATAAACCCGCTAATATACCCAATGTACCCGCAGCAATATGATGAGAAGCTATTCCCCCCGGAACAAAAGGATCAAAACCTTCTGCACCCCATGCTGGATTTACAGCTTGTACTTTTCCAGTTAGTCCATAAGGATCGGATACCCATATCCCAGGACCATACAAACCTGTTACATGAAATGCGCCAAAGCCAAAGCAAGCCACTCCTGCAAGAAATAAATGAATTCCAAAGATCTTGGGCAAATCTAAAGAGGGTTTTCCCGTCCGCTCATCAGAGAATATTTCTAGGTCCCAATATACCCAATGCCAGATCGCGGCCAAGAAACACAAACCAGAAAACACAATATGTGCACCTGCCACACCTTCATAACTCCAAATACCCGGATTTGTTACAGTTCCTCCTGAAATACTCCAACCCCCCCAGGAATCTGTTATTCCTAAACGAGTCATGAAGGGAATGACGAACATACCTTGTCTCCACATTGGATCCAGAACAGGATCAGAGGGATCAAAAACTGCTAATTCGTATAAAGCCATCGAGCCAGCCCAACCAGAAACTAGAGCTGTGTGCATTATATGCACCGCAAGTAATCGACCCGGATCATTCAATACGACAGTATGAACACGATACCAAGGCAAACCCATGGAAATACCCCTTTAGCAAAGAAAAATAGACACGATGTCGCTTTATTTTATCGCATTGGAAAAGACTATCCATATCCTATGTACCTAACCCTTCTAGGGGATTCTGTGTCAGAAAGCGTTAATATTTATTTCATTTCATTAAAAATAAGAAGCCAATTCTGTTCATAAGAAGAAAGAGAAGCAGATCTATTCTATACTCGATAAGTGCCAATATGCAATGGGTAACTTGGCCAATTTTTAAAAACGAAGAATAGATCCCTACTCCTCTTTGTTTATCATTTGAATCGCCGATTCCTTTTTCTTTATTCAATCTGTCTTACCTTCTTTATACGTATAACCTTTCAATCTATGTATTATTTCAATCTACGTATTAATAGAATCTATAGTATTCATATAGAATAAGAATAAAAATGAAGACAATAAACTGCGGATTCTTTCTTTCTCTTCTATTCTTACGTTTCCATATTAAAGTTTAGTTTTCTTACTTAAATTTAATAATATTAATCTAATATGCCCATTGGTGTTCCAAAAGTACCTTACCGGATTCCCGGAGATGAAGAAGCGACTTGGGTTGACTTATACAATGTTATGTATCGAGAAAGGACACTTTTTTTAGGTCAAGAGATTCGTTGCGAGATCACGAATCATATTACAGGTCTCATGGTATATCTCAGTATAGAAGATGGACTTAGTGATATTTTTTTGTTTATAAACTCCCCAGGCGGGTGGTTAATCTCAGGAATGGCTATTTTTGATACGATGCAAACGGTGACACCAGATATATATACAATATGCCTTGGAATAGCCGCGTCCATGGCGTCCTTCATTCTACTTGGAGGAGAACCCACCAAGCGTATAGCATTCCCTCACGCGAGGATTATGCTTCACCAACCTGCTAGTGCTTATTATCGGGCAAGGACACCAGAATTTTTACTAGAAGTAGAAGAGTTACACAAAGTTCGCGAAATGATTACAAGGGTTTATGCACTAAGAACGGGCAAACCCTTTTGGGTTGTATCCGAAGACATGGAAAGGGATGTTTTTATGTCAGCAGACGAAGCCAAAGCTTATGGACTTGTCGATATTGTAGGGGATGAAATGATTGACGAGCACTGCGATACTGATCCAGTGTGGTTTCCGGAAATGTTTAAGGATTGGTAGTGTCCGGATTTCGTGTAAAGTTATTTCAGACCCAAATTCGGGTTTTCTTCCATTTAATAGAAAATAGAAATAGAAAGACTTCATGATGATCAATCATCAGGTTAAGATGGATCTAAACCAATCCATTTTTTTTTCTATACACATACAACATGCCAACGGTTAAACAACTTATTAGAAACGCAAGACAGCCAATACGAAATGCTAGAAAAACGGCCGCGCTTAAAGGATGCCCTCAGCGTCGAGGAACATGTGCTAGGGTGTATGTGCGACTCGTTCAGATCATAACTTCAAACAAATAAAAAAATTTGGAAGTATCCATGATTAGTACCAATGAATAGGATATAGTATAGTTTTTCTATCCTAGATTTCTATGGTATATGGAATTTTTGGTTTCCTTTGTTGCAAATCCAATTATCTAAATTGGAAATAAGAAGCAATTCCCCCATTGGTAGCAAACGATTATCCATTAAGCGGAGGAAATAGTAATAAAAAGAAAAAGGCTTATGCTCCTTTATCTTAAAAGAACGGACTAACAGGGTCAGCTACTTAGCCAACTTTCATAATTAAATACCGTCACTGTATGGATAACTCTTATTGTGAAAAGAGCTATTTACTCTATAATGGATAGGTAGAGCCAAAGAATGTGAACTATACAAGTTCACAATACCTTTTGATGAAAGAAAGGGCTCCGGTGTATAGAGAGGGCCTTACCGTTTAAAAGGGAACCATAGAAACGATGGAACCCGCTATTTTTTTAGTATCGTTAGAATTAATTTGTTATTTCGCATAGAAATAACTGAACGGAGTGGAATAAAAAATCGTGGTTGGGAAGGTTACTATAGCAAAAGCCATTGGAATTAATATTTTATATATCGGAATAATTAGTTTTGTTATTAATGGAAAAAAGGATGGCTAAAAGAAGAGAAATAATTAGTTATTCATTAAGGTTAATTTGATTCAATGACCAGAGTTCCGCGAGGATATATAGCCCGGAGACGACGAACAAAAATGCGTTCATTTGCCTCAAACTTTAGAGGGGCTCATTTAAGACTTAATCGAATGATTACCCAACAGGTAAAAAGAGCTTTTGTTTCCTCTCATCGAGATAGAGGTAGGCAAAAGAGGGATTTTCGTCGTTTGTGGATCACTCGGATAAACGCAGCAACGCGGATATATAAAGTATTTGATAGTTATAGTAAATTAATACACAACCTGTACAAGAAGAAATTGATTCTTAATCGTAAAATGCTTGCACAAGTAGCTGTATCAAATCCAAATAATCTTTACACGATTTCCAATAAAATAAAGATCATCAATTAAAGGGATAAATAAAGTAATATACTGGAATAAGAAAAACCTAATTCCCGGAGAGGGAACTCCGGGAAGATACAATAAATTAAGATTAAGTGGTAGGAATCAACGAGCAGGATTACTTTCTTTATAATATATATGGGTCTGGCCCTTTCGAATAAAACATCAACAATCGGAACTTAAGTTCCGATTGTTGCTTCTTAAATTTTGGTTGTAGTTTCTTAAGTTTCGATTGGAATTGTACTTTTCCGTTAATTGAGGAATATGTCTATTTTTTCTAGGTCTAGAACCCGTAATTATTGAAATTGACTGGGCTTGAAATTGCTTTTCGTTCTCATAGTTACGAAACGGTAAGAAAGATAAAATACGAGCCTGTTTTATAGCAAGAGTAATTAATCGTTGTTGTTTCAAGGTTAATCTATTTATTCGTCTAGATAATATTTTTCCTTGTTCACTAATAAATCTATTAATTAAACTCATGTTTCTATAATCAATTCGATCTCCCGGGCCAATCCGAGGACGCCTACGAAAAGTTTGTTTAGATTTACGAAAAGGTTGTTTGAATTTACGAAAGGTTTGCTTGGATTTATTAAAAGTTTGTTTGGATTTACGAAAGGGTTGCTTAGATTTAAGAAAAGGTTGTTTAGATGTATACATGATTTATTCCTTATTTAAAATTTTAAAATTGAAAAAAAAAAATTCATTTATTTATTTTATTAATTTCGGATCCAGAAGAAGTAGTCTTTCTTTGATCCATATCTTATTTAATTAATCTTATAGTATATGAATACCCTCTATACATATGAAATAATATCTACCGGAAATCAGATGAGTTGATTTGTATTTTATACTATAGTTTTTTTTTTATATATTAAATATAAAGTTCTTACTCTTTCTGTTTTTTGTAAAGATCGAACACACGATGGATGTTCCTATTTCTTTATTTCGTGATGAGTCGTATGCTTGCGACAATAACGACAAAATTTTTTGAATTCTAATTGTCCGGGTGTATTGTGGCGATTCTTTTGAGTACTATATCTAGAAATCCCCGTCGATTCCTCATTGGCACCTTTTCGAACACAACTGATGCATTCCAAAATAACCCTGATTCTAACATCTTTCCCCTTGGCCATGAACCTCCTTTTCTGTTTGGATTGACTTAACTTAATTCTTCTACTTATTCTTTTATTCTTCTATTTTGAATCCGAAGAAGAAGAATAAAATTCATTAGAATCAATTTTTTGAATTCTTAAATTAAGTAATAAAAAATAAAGAAATAATTAAAGAATACAATCCTTGTCGAATTAGCAAAGATTTTGCTTCGAAATCCTTTCATTTAATTAGCCAGCCCAGCCTTTTTCTATGCTCTGATTTCTGAGGCCTGTTTAGCTTGGATACCACTTTAAATTGCATTTTTTTTTTTCAAAATAGAATTTACCTAATTTTTAATGAATCTGAGGTTCAACCCAATCCATCTTTTCTTTCTTTTTCCTTCCGATACTAAATAAAAGGATTCAAAAAGGTCAAATTTTATCATGTCACAACGAATTCTATTCCTTAATTAAAAAAAAGGGAATGACAAAGCATCTGGAAATAAACGATTAATTTCTATCAATAAACCTGCTAAAGCACCAAACCATAGAGTACTTAGCACGGGTGCTACAGAGAGATATGTTTTTATATCCCGCATTGAAAATCCTCCTTCCTTGTTGGAATACATATATGATCAGAAACTCTTGCCCAAGATTGTTATGCTATATATAAAATGAACCATATAGACGAAATTTTCTTATCCCTAAAAAAGAAAAAGATGACCCCTTCTTCCTATACATTACCAAGGAAAAGTAATCTTTCTTTTATAGGCAAAATTTTATTGGATTTTAGATGTATATAATTAAGGAATTATATGAGACCAAAAAGAAGAAATGACAGGAGGGTTCTATATAGATAGAGAAATAAGAATAAAATTACAATGTGGAAAAGAAGACAGGAATTGTGTACAATGGCATTGTACAACAAGTTGGAAAAGGGATGTAGCGCAGCTTGGTAGCGCGTTTGTTTTGGGTACAAAATGTCACAGGTTCAAATCCTGTCATCCCTACCTATTACTTTTTTCTTCTTTATGGGCAATAGCGAAGAGATCGATTGAAAGTAAAGTGGATATAACTTGAATTTGTGGAGACTATACGTACGTGAGATACGTTAGGAATAGAAAAATATTTTATTTTTGAATAAATGAAAGCGCTCTTAGTTCAGTTCGGTAGAACGCGGGTCTCCAAAACCCGATGTCGTAGGTTCAAATCCTACAGAGCGTGATTCCATCTATCTTATGTCGAAGCGGAGTAAAATAATTTAACAAAACAAAGTTGAATTGCAACTCGAATTTGACCTCCTCCAGACCAGAGAGGAGGTCAATAAAAGAAATAAAAATTACTCAATCAAAGATCCAACTGATCCCCACGCCTGTATTGCAAATATGCAGTCACGAATAATCCCGCTAAAGTAATAGGAATTAGGCCTAAGACGATTCCAAATAGAAAAACTTCAATCATTTCGATTTGTTCGAGGTGATAAAAAAAGAGGTACGATCTATCCCTAAATAGTACTCTAAATTATCCACGAATCTCAATGACCAAGAAAAAAATTCGTAATTTAGTGTGGAAAAGAGTCGTAGAATACCAGGAATCTAAAAGAAAGATTTTTTTCTGACTTATTCAGTCAATTCAAATAAGACGTATCTTGTTCAAGCCAATAAATAGAGCTGGGGTTATAGTTAAAGCAGCTAGTAGAAAACCGAAATAACTAGTTAAAGTAAGCATGAAAGAATTAATTTCCTTTTATTTTTTTTTTACTACACTACATAATATGTTGGTAAAGCACTTACCTAAGTTATGGGAAATTTAGAATTCATCAGTCAGTTATTTTAGATAATACTAAAAAACAAGATAGAGTGAGATACGGAAGTGTAAAAGAAAGTAGATTCATCAGATGATACATGAGTCCCTAATTCCGAATCAAGAGATTGTTGTGGAATTTGTCAATTGAGTAAAGTAATAATATTAAGAACTAGATCATGTAATCCCATTGAAAAAATAGAATTCGATTTTCAGGGGAATTTTGGAATAAGAGATAAATAAAAAATTGAATTTGAAAAAAAAAAGTTTTCTATTTTGAATTATTTCTTTTTCAATAGGACCCTCTTTTTGGAGTGAACGGTCAAATATTCCACTATTCCTTCTTATTTTAACTGTATTATTTTAACTAATTGTATTCCATATGGAATAAGAGGAGAAGAAAAGCATTCCACGACCCCCCCCCCCTGAGGGCCCCTTAAAATAAAAATAAAGTTGTTCCTTGAATTTACTTTATTTTTATTCCTTTTTTGAACTCCAACCAAAGTAGATTCGAAGACGAGTCACTTCAATTATACTTTTAAGTTCTATCTTCTGTCTTTCCCTATTTCATCTCATAAACTTCCACGCTCCCAGTTTGGTCAAGAAAGTTAGACCTAATCCAACAAACAAGACAAGGATTAATTACGAATCTGGATTCTTGAAAGAATTTATTCCATTGAAATTCTTTAACTTTAAAGGGAAAGATTGGATTGGAACAAAACTTTTAACTAAAAAAGGATAGATTTCACATATACTTGTCCTTATATTGTGTCAGTATGAGAATATTTTTCCTAAATTCTTTATCCAAACCTATTGATCATTAACTTTGATTTTATCAAGATTTTGGCCGCTATTACGAATTATTCTACTATTC